CTCGGATGGCGTATTAGAACGGAAAGATCCAGTAGATAATGAACTGTTGGTTCTAAGCCATCTCCGGCGATGAACCAACAACTCGAAGTGCTTTTCTTCCGTCTTCTGGATGAACCAGCCTTTAGATAGAGATGTAGGAGGTTTTGTTTGGGAAGTAATAAGACCCTTTGACATCTCTTCATCTGCAAAGAATTTTCGACGTGAAAACACAAAGACAAAGGGCTGATTTTTGAATAGGAAAAATAATGGATCCGCAGGATCACAAATGAATTGGCTTATTTGAAAAACCCCTTGTTCCTTGTAAGATCCATCGCGTGCCTGGTACTGCACGGTTCCACTCTGCAAGAACTCCGAATACTCCTCTGAATCTGAATCTGAATCTGAATCTGAATCTGAATCTGAATCTGAAGGATCATCCTCTTTATTAAAAATGATCTGCTTGTCCCGAAATGTCCTGTCCCAATAAGGAAACCCCAATTCATCGGGTCTTTCGATACAATCAAATAGATTGTCATAAGGACGCCTTATTCTAGTTCTAGGAGCCCAAACTATGTGCTTGAATAAATACTCCTCTATCTGTTGAGGGGGGAGGTCCTTTGCTTCTTGTTCTTGTTCTTGAAAATCCGATTTTTCATATAGAAATCTCTGATCAACGATAGAACAAGATCCATTTTGTATGATATCGAACGGATTCCTTGGTTCGGGCCGAAGAAGCAATGTAACTCGAGTATTATCAAACTGACTACAATCTTTTTCTGGCCGCGAGGATCCCACCAGAACGCCTTCTAATAGTCCATGAACTAGATCAGAATCATTCTCAACAAATCGATAAGAAGCGATCCACTTTTTTTCATCGGGTCCGGGTGTAGACCAAAGATCTTGAGCGACCGATCCGGCGGAACAACTCAAAAGATAAAGAAGTATCGTTAATTTCTTCATGGTCGTTTCAAGTTCGAAGTACCATTTGTACAAAAAAGAATCCCCTTCCTTACATAATTCCCTCTTAATATAGATAGATATATGATTTATAGAGCAATTACTTAGAAGTGCATTTTGTGCAATAACCCTTCCTATCTGATAGAAAAGGATCCCATGATCCTGAACAGATCTTACCGCGGATCGCAAATCCCAAGTTTGTCTATGAAGAGCTGATCTAATTGTATTAGTGTCTATAATTGATTTCTTCTGTGTAATACTAATTGATAGGGCCCCACTGGTAAGTGCTACAAGATTTCGTGCATTGGAACCCATGGTTATGGACCCAAATTTTTTAGTATGGAATATTTTCTTTTCCAAGTGGAATCCCCTAGTAGATGAAAGAATGAAAAAGTACTTTTGTTGTTGTGGAATAAGAAACCTTCGTATCTTAATGCATGTATTTGATTTATTCGGAGCTATTAGAGCGGGATCCACTTTTTGGGGAATATGAGTCGAAGCAATAACAAGAATATTTCGAGTGGAACGTCTTTCACAAGCCCTGGAGAGATGGTTTACTAATAGACCGAGGGATAAGTAATTCGACTCACTCACATACAGCTCATGAATGTTTGGAATCCATATTATGCAAGGAGACATTGCTTTTGCTAATTCGAATTGAAGGGTGATAGCAAATCGGTCTATTTTCGGCATCATATACATAGTTAGCACATTCGTCATATTTAGCAGCTCTGCATCAAGGTTATGATTAAGATCGTCACTCTCATCAATATCGATATCATCAATCTCATCAATATCGCTATCATCACTCTCATCAATATCGCTATCATCACTCTCATCAATATCGCTATCGTCACTCTCATCAATATCGATATCATCATCATCACTAAGATAACCCTTAGCCCTGTCATCCGGGAACTTGTTCGGAAATACCGTAATGAAAGGAACATAGGAGTTTGTCGCTAGGTATTTGACCAAATGGGATCGTCCAGTTCCTATAGAACCTATGACTAAAATACCCCTAGAAGGGGATAGGGCTAAGCGGAGCGAAACAGGTTTTCCATGAGACCGAAAATGCGAACTATTAGCTCTACACGAGCTTTGTGAATAAGTGATTGTCTGAGAATGAGCAAGGAATATCCTTCTTTCTGCTAAACAGTATCTACTGAACTCATAATTCATTAGATACTTTTTATGAATGTCAACTAAGTATCGTAAGTAAATTGATCCCGGTTGTTCAATCGTTTGATAACCAGAGTCATTCTTTGATAAATGATCGCTATGAGTCAGACTCAATAGAATTTGGTCAATCCTTTTTTCTTTTGTTAAGGTGGAGAACTGAACCAAGAATTCTCTTTCTTCATCATCAATCCAATAGCTGTTCGCGACCCAGGATTCTATTTTATCATCAACCCAATCACTGGTTACGTTTTTTCTTTGGCTTATCCATGAATAAATCTCTTTACTTGTACGACTTAGATCTCTCGTTTTTCGCGAAAAAGTGATTGAATTGATGGGATTTGATATGATACTTATCGTATCGATGAAATTGATATTAAAATCTTTCTTCTTAGAAAGTATTGATTTGATCCCATAAGCGGGACCACCACCCAATAGCATGTTGCCACCAGAAACGGAACCCCATATTTTTTCCATAAAATCTTCTAATTGTTCTAGAGCAACTAGAAAGAGCTTCTTTAACCAGAAAAAATTCAGTTCAGGTGGAGGATACCTATCCAGAAGTTTTCGCACCTCAACCATGTATGATGGAATCATCAAAGGTTTGATCTTTTCAAACTCTGTCTGTAACTCACTAGAGGCTCGGGAAACAAAGAGAAGATGTGTACGAACGAGATATCCAGCAACAAGAAGAAGGAAAAGGATTGAATAGAGAAACTCCCGAGTATTTGGTGCTATCAGATGTGTCCATATCAATGAAGCGGGTGACTCATTATTTCGATGAATTATTTCTTCGGACAGAAGAAGATTCTGTAAACACTTACTCGAAATTTCACTTATCAAATTCGCTTGTGGAAGAATCAGCCACCATTTTTTCTGAGGAATCGGCCATGATATACCTGATCGATGCATAATATCACGAAAAATGGATACAAATTTGTGACTGCTACTTAGTATTGGCAGTATTGGCAATGGCTCTGCAAAAGTATCTAAAAAGATGAAATTTATATATTTGCACCCTGTAGAAGTAAGGAACCATGGCATATATGTTTGGAACAGATTCCATTTTGAGAGATTTGAAAAATCACTATCTCGTTGAAATGTTCTATACACCTTCCGGTTCTCAACGCATTTTTTTAGACAAAGACTTCGTTTTTTCCTCTTCCGGGATGGTAAATATTTCTCAGAACATGGAATGTGAATCAAACCCATGTTTGAATTGAAACGGAGATACTGATGCAAGTTCTTCCCTTCTAATTCAGATAGATTCATATCTAAAAGAGGCTGACAATAAGTTCTTTCAAAATTGACTACTTGTCCCTCTGTTAGAGGTGTTTCAGAAATTTCTGCGATCGAATAAATAGCTCTACGAACGAATAGATCGGATCGAGTTGGAAAATAGAAAGGTTTGTACAAGTTAGATCTTTCGTCACCACTTTGTGGAAAATCATTAGGTATAAATATGTCAGATACCTGTGATTCGATGGGTGAAATAGTATCTATCTCCAAAAAAAAGTTTTTTTTTTTACCGACGCACAAAGAAAATATTTTGTTGCGAATGAACGAGATATTGAGGAATTGTGCATATGCGAGATCATAATTATTGATACAGGCCTTTTCCACATAAAAGGGGAATCTTTTGTCACAATAGAACCAGAAGCGATGTGGATTATTCAAGAATGGAAGCCAATTTGCTTTATAAAAAGAAGATATCAATGAACTTCTATGAAAAGGTTTCACGGGATTCATCCAATTGTCTCGGTCGTGGGATATCATTGAGAAATAGGAATCAGTATTATAAAGGGATTTCCTGCGATTCTTTCTAGTATGGAATGAGTCAATCACCCACCCTTCTATCTTATTGAAGAAAAATGGTGATATTGTTCCTCCGTTGATCAATAATTTCGATCTTTGGTTTTGGTAAGTATCATGATCATCCAATAAGAAAGGTTTCAATTTTTTCAAATGAACGATTTGAACGCCTATTGATTCTAACAACTGATTGCAAAGTCGATGACTCGGACCTTTAAATTCATAGATGTGGATCTCACGCCTATGAATGGGGATATTCCCCATACTCAAAAAGAACAAAGGAAGTGCCTTAGAAAAAAAGAGAAGTGAATTGGACAAAAAGAAACGAAATGACTTAGACAAAAATCGTTTGTCGATAACCTCAGACCAATCAATCGAATATTGATTAATACGAAAGCGATTGAACACTACTTGAAATTTCAAGTGGTTCTTCTGTTCAGAAACGAAATGTTCCAAATGTTCCTGGAAATTCTTGCTCTCGTTGGACCATTTGTATCTATATACATCAGGATCCCGATTCATGGATCTCCCGGTTGGAAAAATAAGAGGATCGGACCATTTCTTCTGATTCTTTTTAAAATTTGATAAATGTTGGTTGATCGTATATTTCATTATAGTTATATGATTCAGAGTATCATTTCCTATTTGATCCCTTTGAATTCCATATTCGAAGTTCTGATCGGATCTATTCATTAATAAAAATCTATTCAATCTATTTCTTATGTATCCATGGATGCTATATTGGATTTGAATCAGATCGCGTATCAATCGATATTGATTGACTGCCCCCATTATGTTGTTGCTAGCAAATACCACTATTTTGGGTTTTTGATCTTCCAAACCATTCCTGCAGAAGATCCGGCCCGATTTTTTTCTGATCCTTCGATAAAAGGATTCATTCTCTTCATAAAAAATAGGAGGTAGAACCAAGAAAGATTTCTTTTTCGATTCATCCCAGGAGACCTCATTCAATAATTTTTTTTGATCCAATCTGTAGGAATCAATAGAAAAGGCAAATCCCTTATGATACACCAGATTGGGCTCGGTTATTGATAGAGTGAATAGATTCGACATTTCTTGAAATCTCTCTTCTGATTCAAAATCATAATGGAACGTGTATCCCCCCTTGTTCCGGTCATGGAATAGATGGAAGAAATCCAAAAATGGATTTTTGTTCAAGAATGAGATCTTATTGGAACTGTCCCTATCCGGTTCATCCTTCGGAACCATATCCCATCCCGGATTTGATGAAATAGGATGAATTGAGACGGTATTTTTGAAATACGTAATTATCTTGAATATATCAACCATTTCTTTATTTTCCGATCGCCTGGAAGGGACAAAAGAAACATCCTGCTGTTTCTTCAACAATTTATGATCTCTAGTGGACCTCTCAGTAGGATTCGAACCCAGATGAAGTTCTGACCATCTGTCAGAGAAAAAAGAACGAATTGATCTTGTAGGATTACCAATCCATTTTTGGATTTCTTCCGGAAACAGATGATTATCCATCTGCTTTTCACATTTCGTGAATAGCCAGGACATTGAGGAATATCCAGAAAGGCGTTTCGGAAATCGATCTGATTCTATCTCTGTTCGTTCCATTCGAAGAAAGGAAGGATCCCAAAGAATCGATCTTTCTTTTAGTTGCTGAATCTCTCTTTGATTGATCAATGTGTGATATTTCGAACCCTCATTACTAATGGAATCAAAAGGATCTCTGGAGAGATCAGAAGATCCTTTCAATTGGCTAGAATCCGTTACTTGAACGAAAATAGATGTTGTAGAATCATATTGAATATTTGACGATACATTCCGTACCTTGCTCAAAAACCGATCCTTGTTTACCAACCACACATTGTCTAACCAAATCACATTTTCTCTCGATACGTTCCTAAAAAAATTCGATTTGTGCTGATTCTTCCCCCAGCTAACGAAGAGCTCTTGGGGGAATTGCCACATATAAAATTGAGCACAATTTTGCAAAAAAATACCCCACTTGTTTCTCGAAAAGAGATGGAAAAGATGCTCAATATCATTTGATTGAATAGTTTCCTGAGCTCCTTGTTGTTTGAAGAACCCCTCTGCTTCAATTGATCTTTTTTCACGAAAAACAGGCATGAGATAACAAATCAAGTGTTTCACTAAGATTTCGAATCGCTGTCCTGAATTCAAGTTGATTATGTTTCGCTTTTTCCTCGGAGAAAGACGATCAAACAATTCCCAATCACGGTCCTTGCGGATCGGATCATCCATATAGGATACAAAAGGAAACTCCAGATATTTGATATCTTTATCTTTGAATGAGATCTCAATTCCAGCAACTCTTTTATTAGATATCTTACAACAGGAATCCCTCTTTTTGACGATCTGATTCCCCCACCACCGCAAACCCCAGTTCGACTCAGGCACGATACACTTTTTTATTATTGGGAGAACCCAAGGACGCTCTTTCGGATCCATGAAACAACTCTCAGAGATCTTTTTCCTTTTTGGAAGATACAGGAGCGAAACAATCAACCTAGTGATATTGGAAGACAAAAAAGATTCTTCCAATGACTCATTTCGGAGTCCAATGGAATTCATAGGTATAGGAAGAAGCCCCATCAAATAGATATTTTTTCTTTCGACCATATTTCGATTGTTAATACAATATAGAAGGACCACTATTACAAGCAGTACTACACCTTTGATCGTGAAATATCGATTCCTTGTTAAATCTTGTGAATCGCGTGAAAGTAGGATACTCCAAACTCGGGGGTCAAAGAGTTTCATAAAACGTTCTTGGTGGAAAAAAATGTGAGTGAAAGATCCCACTGAATCGAATTTGTCCCATGAATCCACGAAATAGATTGAGTGAGAATCCTTGATCTCTCTCAATATCTCTCTCAATTCGAAGATCAAGGATTGGAATTGATGTTGTTTCATTGATTACTCCTAAAGATTGCATTTCAATTGGACTTTGGTGATTCGCGATGTATGACGATCCCTGCTAAGCATCCATGGCTGAATGGTTAAAGCGCCCAACTCATAATTGGCGAATTCGTAGGTTCAATTCCTGCTGGATGCACGCCAATTAGAACGTTTAATAAGTCTATTAGAATTGGCTCTGTATCAATGGAATCTCATCATCCATACATAACGAATTGGTATGTTATATTTCTACCATAATATATGAACAGTAAGAAATAGAATTTCTTATCGATACTGGAACTCATAGGGAAGAAAAGGGATTTATGGATGGAATCAAATATGCAGGATTTACCGACAAAGTGATTCTTCGGTTATTGAGGAACAATCACTATACTTCTAATGTCGAATCAGAATCAACTAGGACAGAAATAAAGCATTGGGTCGAACTCTTCTTTGGTGTCAAGGTAAGAGCGATGAATAGTTATCGACTCCCCGGAAAGGGTAGAAGAATGGGACCTAGTATGGGACATACAATCCATTACAGACGTATGATCATTACGCTTCAACCCGGTTATTCTATTCCACCTATTAGAAGAACTTAAATTCAAATCCTTAATAACATAACATGGCGATACATTTATACAAAACTTCTACCACGAGTACACGCAACCGAGCTGTAGACAGTCAAGCGAAATCCACTCCACAAAAGAGTTTGATCTATGGACAGCATCATTGTGGTAAAGGGCGTAATGCCAGAGGAATCATTACCGCAGGGCATAGAGGGGGAGGTCATAAGCGTTTATACCGTAAAATAGATTTTCGACGGAATGAAAAAGACATATCTGGTAGAATCGTAACCATAGAATACGACCCTAATCGAAATGCATACATTTGTCTCATACACTATGGGGATGGTGAGAAGCGATATATTTTACATCCCAGAGGGGCTAGAATTGGAGATACCATTGTTTCTGGTACAGAAGTTCCTATATCAATGGGAAATGCCCTACCTTTGAGTGCGGTTTGAACTATGGATTTACATAATTGGAAGTAACCAATTAGGTTTATGACGAAACCTAGAAATCGATCACTGATCCAAGTTGAGTACCTCTACGGGATAGACCTCAACAGAAAACTGAAGAGTCACGGCAGCAGGTGATTGAGTTCAGTGGTTCCTTATATCAAATTATTGACTCTAGAGATATAGTAATATGGAGAAGATACAATTTTTTGAAACACGGACAGAGCCGGAAGCACCCCTTGTTTCAAAGAGAGGAGGACGGGTTATTCACATTTCATTTGATGGTCAGAGGCAATTTGGAAGCTAAGCAGTGGTAATTCTAAGGATCTCCGTGGGAATAATAGAGATGTCTCCTACGTTACCCGTAATATGTGGAAGTATCGACGTAATTTCATAGAGTCATTCGGTCTGAATGCTACAGGAAGAACATAAGCCAGATGACGGAACGGGGAGACCTAGGATGTAGAAGATCATAGCATGAGTGATTTGGCAGATTTGGATTACTTTATGTCCACTCATGTAGTACTTCATCATACGATTCATATAAGATCCATCTGTCTAGATATCATCATATACATCCAGAAAGCCGTATGCTTTGGAAGAAGCTTGTACGGTTTGGGAAGGGGTTTTTTTTTTCATAAAAAGAAGAATCTACTTCAACCGATATGCCCTTAGGCACGGCCATACATAACATAGAAATAACACTTGGAAAGGGTGGACAATTAGCTAGGGCAGCAGGTACTGTAGCAAAACTGATTGCAAAAGAGGGGAAATCGGCCACATTAAGATTACCATCTGGGGAGGTTCGTTTGATATCCAAAAACTGCTCAGCAACAGTCGGACAAGTGGGTAATGTGGGGGTGAACCAGAAAAGTTTGGGTAGAGCCGGATCTAAGTGTTGGCTAGGTAAGCGTCCTGTAGTAAGAGGAGTAGTTATGAACCCTGTAGACCATCCCCATGGAGGTGGTGAAGGGAGGGCCCCCATTGGTAGAAAAAGACCCACAACCCCTTGGGGTTATCCCGCGCTTGGAAGAAAAAGTAGGAAAAGAAATAAATATAGTGATAGTTTTATTCTTCGTCGCCGTAAATAGGAATATATGTTTTGTTTCTTCGCCTTTCATTTCATTTTAAAATAGGAAAAGGGAGTAATCGGCTGTGGCGCGTTCACTAAAAAAAAATCCTTTTGTAGCTAATCATTTATTGGGAAAAATTGAGAAGCTCAACATGAGGGAAGAGAAAGAGATAATAGTCACTTGGTCCCGGGCATCTACCATTATACCCACAATGATCGGTCATACAATTGCTATTCACAATGGAAAGGAACATTTACCTATTTATATAACAGATCGTATGGTGGGTCACAAATTGGGAGAATTCGCACCTACTCTCACTTTCCGGGGGCATGCGAGAAACGATAATAGATCTCGTCGGTAATAAAGTGCAATGGGGTGCTCATCATTCATTGGTGGGAGGTGTAACTTTATGATAAAGAGAAGATCGCGTACAGAAGTAAAAGCTTTAGCTCAATATATATGTATGTCTCCTCACAAAGCGAGAAGAATAATTGATCAGATTCGTGGGCGTTCCTATAGGCAAACACTTATGATACTAGACCTCATGCCTTATCGAGCAGCTTATCACATCTTCAAATTAGTTTATTCTGCAGGAGCAAATGCTAGGCACAATAAGGGTTTGAGCGAAGTTGAGTCATTCATTAGTAAAGCCGAAGTCAATGGAGGTGCTATCGTGAAAAAGTTCAAACCTCGAGCTCGGGGACGCAGTTATCCAATAAAAAGACCCACCTGTCATATAACTATTGTAGTGAATACGAGATATATTCTCTTGAATAAGCTATATCAATCTAACTTATTCAATAGAAAGAAATTTGGACTTTGATTTGACGGATCAAGCCTCCTTAATATTTAGAAAGAAAATATGCATATATAAATTAGATAGATATGGGACAAAAAATAAATCCACTTGGTTTCAGACTTGGTACAACCCAAAGTCATCATTGCCTTTGGTTCGCACAACCAAAAAATTATTCCGGGGGTCTCCAGGAAGATGAAAAAATACGGGATTGTATCAAGAATTATGTACAAAAACATATGAGAGTATCCTCAGGTTTCGAAGGAATTGCGCGCATAGGGATTCAAAAAAGAATCGATCTGATCCAGGTCATAATCCATATTGGATTCCCCAATTTTTTAATAGAGGGTCGAGCCCGAGGAATCGAAGAATTACAGATCAATGTACAAAAAAAGTTAAATTCTGTGAACCGGAGACTCAACATTGCTATCACAAGAGTTGCAAAACCATATGGACAACCCACTATTCTTGCAGAATATATAGCTCTACAATTAAAGAATAGAGTTTCGTTTCGAAAGGCAATGAAAAAGGCTATTGAATTAACTGAACAAGCGGACACAAAGGGAATTCAGGTACAAATTTCAGGGCGTATCAACGGAAAAGAAATTGCCCGTGTCGAGTGGATCAGAGAAGGTAAGGTTCCCCTACAGACCATTCGAGCTAAAATCGATTATTGTTCCTATGCAGTTCGAACTATCTATGGGGTATTAGGCATCAAAATTTGGATATTTCTAGACGAGGAATAATGGGCGCTTGCCATTTTATCCAGCGATAGGACAAAAAATGAGAAACAGTTTTATTCTTTTTTTCCGTTCAATCAAATCAAAATCTATAGGGTTGAATAAAAAATTCGATTGACCATTTGGTAGAATTGCTATGCTTAGTGTGTGACTCGTTGGTTTTTCTTTGGAGTTGGGATTCAAAGAAACAATGATCGGCCTCTAGTATGAACTAATAACCAGCTCATTGCTTCGTATTATCGAGATCCAAGGAACCAGTCACTATATGATGTATCGATCATCTAGTTGTAGCAACTGAAATCTTTTTTCCATAAAGTAGAAATCAATCTAATTATGGGTTATGAAGCAAAACAAAAATAGAAGGATGTAGATAAACGGAAGGGTGAGAGAAAGAAAGAAGTAGAATAGCAATGATATATTATTCCAATATGTATGGTCTCTGAATCATCTCACAAAAGGCAGTGTGATAAAGCATCAATACTGATTCGTCTAGAATTAGATGAATCCGGTTCAGAGGAAAAATCAACATAATAAAGTAAAGAGCCTCGAGTCGATCGAGACTGAGGAGATTGACTCAGGAACAGATTTTTTTGGAGCTCCATTGCATAGTTCAGGCCTAGCCATTAATGGAGAAGCTATGGGAACGAAGGAACCTGTGACTGCATAAGATTCTATTGAAAACGAATTCTAATGATTCATTGGATGGGATGGCGGAACGAGACAGGAACCAATTGATTTATTCTGAGTGGTCATGGGTCGACCCTACGAATGAAGCAGATATGGAAAGAGTCAATATTCGCCCGCGAAACCTTTATTGGATTCACAAATTTTGGAATATTCCCTAAAAATGAAAAATAAGGTAAATGCATTATCTATAAATAGGCGTCTAGCTGTATATACAAGATAGACAGATTCCTACGTGACAGATTGAATTAAATAGCAATGAATCATGGGATTCATTGTATTATTCATTAACCTGGATCTGTAATATTATTTATTTAACCCTTTCGTTCGCGAGGAGCTGGATGAGAAGAAATTTTCATGTCCGGTTCTGCAGTAGAGATGGGATTGAAAAACTACCATCAACTATAACCCCAAAAGAACCAGATTCCGTAAACAACATAGAGGAAGAATGAAGGGAGTATCTTATCGAGGCAATCATATTTGTTTCGGTAGATACGCTCTTCAGGCACTTGAACCCGCTTGGATCACATCTAGACAAATAGAAGCAGGGCGACGAGCAATGACACGATATGCGCGTCGTGGTGGAAGAATATGGGTACGTATATTTCCCGACAAACCCGTTACAGTAAGACCCACGGAAACACGTATGGGTTCGGGGAAGGGATCCCCCGAATATTGGGTATCTGTCGTTAAACCAGGTCGAATACTTTATGAAATGGGCGGAGTATCAGAAACTGTAGCCAGATCAGCTATTGAAATAGCTGCGTCCAAAATGCCGATACGAACTCAATTCGTTATCGAGGGCTAGGGATGTGCAACCAAAGGGATCTTTTTGATGAAAAAAAAAAAAATATAATCGCTGGTTTTTTATTTTTGGACAGAAACTATTTCTTTTTTTCCTTCGCCCTTTGCATTGAAAGAAACGATTAAAAAAAATATGATTCAACCTCAGACCCATTTAAATGTAGCGGACAACAGCGGGGCTCGAGAACTGATGTGTATTCGAATCATAGGAGCTAGTAATCACCAATATGCTCATATTGGTGACGTTATTGTTGCTGTAATCAAAGAAGCAGTGCCCAACATGCCTCTGGAAAGATCAGAAGTGATCAGAGCTGTAATTGTACGTACATGTAAAGAACTCAAGCGTGACAACGGTATGATAATACGATATGATGACAATGCAGCAGTTGTCATTGATCAAGAAGGAAATCCAAAAGGAACTCGAGTTTTTGGTGCGATCGCTCGGGAATTAAGACAGTTGAATTTCACTAAGATAGTCTCATTAGCTCCCGAGGTATTATAAATGCAATGCTAGTAGATGAGACCATAGCCATAGTATGGTATCTGAAATAGATCAATTAGTAGATTGTGTCTCATGCATATACCTTTAACTTTAATAAAAATACAAAATTCAAAAGAAATTTGAAATTCAATATGAAATCAATTCAATTATAATAAATTCAATATTTTGATATTGAATTTCATAAATAAAAAAAAAAATAATCAAATCAAAATAAAGAAAAAAAACAGACCATGTTGATTATATCAAAGCCAGGAAGCACTAATAATTAGGGTTCGTCATGGGTAGGGACACTATTGCCGATATAATAACTTCTATAAGAAATGCTGACATGGATACAAAAGGAACGGTTCGAATAGCATCTACTAATATCACGGAAAATATTGTTAAAATACTTCTACGAGAAGGTTTTATTGAAAACGTTAGGAAACATCGGGAAAGCAACAAATATTTCTTGGTTTCAACCCTGCGACATAGAAGGAATAGGAAAGGAACATATAGAAATATTTTAAAGCGTATCAGCAGACCCGGTCTACGAATTTATTCAAACTATCAACGAATTCCTAGGATCTTAGGTGGAATGGGGGTTGTAATTCTTTCGACTTCTCGAGGTATAATGACAGATCGAGAGGCTCGACTAGAAGGAATTGGAGGAGAAATTTTGTGTTATATATGGTGATCTTTCTGGTATTCGAATTTTATCCGTAACTTCCTATTTATGAAATGAAAAGAGAGGAAAGGTGGGTTGTCTAATACCACCCCTCCTCCATTAGTTGATACTTCAAGGAGGTTACCTGGAATGAAAGAACAAAAATGGATTCATGAAGGTTTAATTACTGAATCACTTCCCAACGGTATGTTCCGGGTTTGCTTAGATAATGAAGACCTGATTCTAGGTTATGTTTCGGGGAGGATCCGACGTAGTTTTATACGGATACTACCAGGAGATAGAGTGAAAATCGAAGTAAGTCGTTATGATTCAACCAGGGGGCGTATAATTTATAGACTTCGCAACAAAGATTCGAATGATTAGGTGGTTTTTTTTTAACATTCCTTTCATGGGGATCAATTTCGAGGTTCAAAACAAAAAAAGTGCAAGAGACTTATTTTCTTCCAATGAGTAGATTCGGAATTAAGGTAAAGGAATGACAAATATGAAAATAAGGGCCTCTGTTCGTAAGATTTGTGAAAAATGTCGACTGATCCGTAGGCGGGGACGAATTATAGTAATTTGTCCCAATCCTAGACATAAACAGAGACAGGGATAATTTTTCTAAAAGGGGACTATCTAAGGGACCAAATGTACAAATAAAATAAGGGATCTGTTTTAACATGAAATGGATATATCCGTATATCTCTAACTCATATTTATAAGATGATAAAATATGACAAAACCTAGACCAAGAATTGGTTCACGTAGGAATGGACGTATTGGTTTACGTAAGAATGGACGTAGAATACCAAAAGGAGTTATTCATGTTCAAGCGAGTTTCAACAATACCATTGTGACTGTTACAGATGTACGGGGTCGGGTTGTTTCTTGGTCCTCCGCTGGTACTTGTGGATTCAGAGGCACAAGAAGAGGGACACCATTTGCTGCTCAAACCGCAGCAGGAAATGCTATTCGTACAGTAGTGGATCAGGGTATGCAACGAGCAGAAGTTATGATAAAAGGTCCTGGTCTCGGAAGAGATGCAGCATTACGAGCCATTCGTAGAAGTGGTATACTATTAAGTTTCGTACGTGATGTAACTCCTATGCCACATAATGGATGTAGACCGCCTAAAAAAAGGCGCGTATAGAAATAAGAATGGAAAAGATTCCAAGAGAAATAAATGATTCAATGATCTGATCAAATCAGAATATTAATATGGTTCGAGAAGAAATAGCAGTATCCACTCGGACACTACAGTGGAAGTGTGTTGAATCCAGAGCAGACAGTAAACGTCTGTATTATGGCCGTTTTGTTCTGTCCCCGCTTATGAAAGGTCAAGCAGATACAATAGGTATCGCGATGCGACGGGCTTTACTTGGAGAACTAGAAGGAACCTGTATCACACGTGCAAAATCTGGGAAGGTACCACATGAATATTCTACGATAGTAGGTATTGAAGAATCAGTACATGAAATTTTAATGAATTTGAAAGAAATTGTATTTAGAAGTCATTTGTACGGAACTCGTGGCGCATCTATCTGCGTCAGGGGTCCTAGATATGTAACTGCCCAAGATATCATCTCACCACCTTCTGTGGAAATAGTTGATACTACACAGCATATAGCTAGCCTGACGGAACCCATAGATTTATGTATTGGATTAAAAATTGAGAGGGATCGCGGATATCATATAAAAATCCCACCTAATTATCAAGACGGAAGTTATCCTATAGATGCTGTATCCATGCCTGTTCGAAATGCGAATCATAGTATTCATTCTTATGGGAATGGGAATGAGAAACAAGAGATACTTTTTCTCGAAATATGGACGAATGGAAGTTTCACTCCTAAAGAAGCGCTTTACGAAGCTTCCCGTAATTTGATCGATT